AAAAAACAATTTTTTTTTGCAACCTAAACCTAACCTAGTATACTTATATCTGAATGTATAAATATAAATACACATATGAATCTACTTCTATGGAATATTCTATTCCTTTACTAGAAATCACAAGATCATTCATTAGGATTATTAAAAAGATCCATTGCTATATCTTATCCATATTTAGTCATTCCAACGTATCTTGTATCTTTCTTTTACTAGCTTTATTAGTTTTATTCTATACCGTTTTATCCCTATGAGATACCATACAATGATTTTATTTTAGAAAGAAAGGGTATAATGAAACTCTTGATTGGATCTTTTCATGGGAACACGATCTATTTTATTTGATTGATGGATCCAACAACTAATTTTAATGAATTAAAAAAGGGAGTGATCTTATTCAAAACGCCTCGTGATCTTCAACCAATTTTGTGCTTCAATATAATTACCTGGACTAAGCGCTATAGCTTGTTTCCAATACTCAGCAGCTTGATCGGACCAAGCCTCCGCAATTTCGGAATCACCTTGTAGAATGGCCTGTTCTCCCCGGTCGGAATAGGTAGCTCCTTCCCTTAGAACCGTACTTGAGAGTTTCCTACCTCATACGGCTCGATCTTTTTGCTTGTGCCCCGTCTTAATCTACCTTATGTTAATTGAATTAGATTTGTCATAAAAGTATCCCATTTTGTTGGGTTAGCCAGAAGAAGTTAATTACATAAGTTTAAAACTCTAATTTTTTGATCAATAAAAAGCTTTATCTTTTCTCCCACCTTCAGAGGAATGAAGTATGGATCGACCCTATATCCTATATATAATAAGTGTTAAAATATAGTGTTCGAATTCTCTGAAAGGTAACTATCTCGATTGCATATATGCAATTTATATAATATAGATATAGAATTTTTGAAAAAGACTTTCTTCCCCAATATCCTAATATAATATAAGAAAAAAGAACTTACGATCTTTGGGATCTGATGCTACACCGCTGCTCAATACCTTAGTGGATCAACTCTATTACATAATTTGATTCCTAACTTTTATCCTGTATCACGGGATAAGTAAGCAAAGCAGTTCTTAACTCTATCGACCAAATAGCTTGCTAATTGATCTTTACGGTGCTTTCTCTATCAATTCAATCCTTTATCCATGGAGTATATAGGCTTTATCCATTTCTTCTTAATTTTGGTTCTCGTGAAGTATCTTTACTTGCTACAGCTGATAAAAACCGTTGCTTTAGACGACGCATATGTAGAAAGCCTATTTCATTCTAGTATTTATTAGTTAATTGGATCTTTTTTCCTTCTTTCTATAGTAGAGATAGTCGCACGTAATGACAGATCACGGCCATATTATTAAAAGCTTGTGGTAAGAATGGGTTTCGTTCCAGTGCCCGGAAATAATATTCCAAAGCCCTTGTATGCTCTCCGTTGCTTGTGTGTATAAGTCCTATGTTATAGAGTATATAACTTCGATCGTAGGGATCAATTTCTGGTCGCGTAGCTTCATAATAATTTTGTAAAGCTTCCGCATAATTTCCTTCGGATTGAGCCAACATCCGTTACGGTCGTTCATTCTATTTAAAGAATCTCCGTTCCAGAACCATACGTGAGATTTTCATTTCATATGGCTCCTCCCTTCTTTCTGCGCATAGTACTAAGGGAAATAATCCATGAAATGAAAATTTTACTATTCTACTGAAAGGAGCTAGTATTTTTACAAGAAATCTCTAACCAGCCTTCCTGCAAGAGGTTTTTTATTAACACCAACTGTATTAGTACTAAATGGAAATGGTAACTCCAACAATTTCTTTGTCCCCAACGCCCCTATTTTCAGGAATTAGTCACTTCAACGATCTTTGATGGTTATACGGATACCCAAAGTACGAACGAGATGGATGTTTGTTGTCCCAACCATTCTTGTTAGCCCCGATACCGATAAGGAAAAGGATAAGGTCATTTATAACAAAGTTTTCATGTTGTTGATTCCTAGGTGTAGTGCTTCTTCCCCTATGCTGCCTATTGGTACTGGTGGAGTAGGATTGACTCGCAATACGGAACCCATAGGTGTAACCTTTCGCTAAATACTAAAATCAACAATTGAAGCATCCGAGGCTGCATCAATCGAGGATACACGACAGAAGGAATTGTTCTATCTACAAACTTCACCTTCACTAAGCGTGGGTTTATTTTAATAATTTGGTTTTTTCTATCTCGAACCATGTCTCTTTTCTTTCTCGTAATACTGGACCTAAAAAAAAAAAGAATCAAATCGCACCATCTCTGTAATAGGTAAATGCCTTTTTTTCTCCGGAAGTTGTCGGAATTATTCGTAATAAGATATTGGCTACAATCGAAGAGGTCTTATCAATAAAATTTGCATTTATCTGAGATCTTGGCATAATTAACAATCCATTCTATAATTCTTTTCATTACCTTTAGGGTAAGGGGAAAATGATCCCGCAAACTAAAGGAATTGTATAGTACGAAATAACATAAAATAAAAACAGACTAATTAAAAAAAAAAAAAAAAAAAAAAAAAAAGATGTGGACCTTTTGTTTAGATTGGACAAGGAGAGATATTAAATATTGAAATCAGATTCGATTTCATTCGAATTTCGTAGTATAACAATGAACGGAACTATAACAATTTCATCTAAGTTGAATAACCAAGGATTTTACTGCGGATTCTGATAATTCGAGAAGTTTTTATTTGGTTATGATCCAAAGAAGAAACGAAAAACAAAACGAAATCATTTTTCTATAAAAAAATGGATTAGACTAAGGTAAGTATCCGTTTTGTTTTTTGTTTGCATAACATGCATACGCCATGTCATACAATTTAAATAAAAAAATACACGGGACGATTCAATAATTTGTATTAGATCTATGGGATAGCTAATGAGCTAAATTTTTGTTGAGAAATAGAAAATTTTATTTGATTTGAAAGGAATTTTTCCTATGGAACTATTCATCCATCGCACTTGTATTGCAATAATATGAATGACTCACTATTCACTATTCGCTCGGTTTCTGGTCAATAATAAGATTATGTAGGAGAGATGGCCGAGTGGTTCAAGGCGTAGCATTGGAACTGCTATGTAGACTTTTGTTTACCGAGGGTTCGAATCCCTCTCTTTCCGTTTATCTTAATTCACCAACGTTACTGAATCAAATCAAATCAAATAACAATTGATACCATCATATCAACAAGAGGACCCTTATTTGATATAAATTCTCGATTCCTAATCACATTACTGTGATACATAAAATACAAATATCGGAAAAAGAAAGAGCAAAAAATATTACCGCTTGTCCGTTTGTGATAGGTGAATAATAAAAATTCGGACCAAGGCCCTTAGATCTATTTATTTTTATTTCGGCGAAAACAGACAAAATTCTATAAAATTTTCTTTGTTATTTTTGTGAGGTTTAAGTCTGACGGGAATAATATTCTACGACTAACAACTCATTTATTTTCAAACCAATCCATTTACTATCTACTATTTGATTTACTACTCCTTTATATTGGAATGAGTCAAAAGTCAAATGTTTTGGCAATTCCTCGTGGGGGGATAAAGAAATATAATTTTGAATCAGAGCTTTCGATCTTTGTTTATTCTTCGTAGTAATAATATCTCTCGGTTTACAACGATAACTTGGTATATCCACTATACCACCATTAACTAAAATATGTCTATGGTTAACTAATTGCCTAGCTCCAGGAATCGTCGAAGCTATACCCAATCGGAAAAGGATATTATCCAAACGCATCTCAAGTAATTGTAGTAAAACCTGACCGGTTGACCCTTTGGCTTTTCCAGCAATATGCACATATCTAAGTAATTGTCGTTCTGTCAGACCATAATGAAACCGCAATTTCTGTTTTTCTTCTAGACGAATACGATATTGCGATCTTTTACCAGAACGCAATTGATTTTTAGGATCACTTCCGGATCTAGGTCTTTTACTAGTTAGTCCTGGTAAAGTCCCCAGACGACGTATTTTTTTGAAACGAGGTCCTCGGTAACGAGACATAAAGACTCCTTTTTTTATTTTATTGAAATTTCATTGTTTAAGAATAAACAAAAATGAAAACAGAACTCTAAATTAAGACTGAACTAAAGGATAAACAAAGCAAAGCTAAATTTATTGAAATACTACAAAGTAGAATAAAAGAAATTGTATCACTATCCGTATTTTTGGTATATATATGTATATTATATATAATTTCTATATTCTATATATAATTATTAATTATAATTTTTTGTATATATAGGAAGTTGTGGCTCCTTTTTATAATTTGTTCTTTTATGATTTGTTCTGTAGAAAGAGATCTAATTCTTCCAATATGTTGTTTTTTATAGTTGCAAGTTACCACGACATAATAGATGGATCGGTGATTCAACATTTTGAGAAAATGGGGAGAGAGACTCTCAATCACGTAAAAAATCGATAGAAAAAAGCCGGCTATCGGAGTCGAACCGATGACCATCGCATTACAAATGCGATGCTCTAACCTCTGAGCTAAGCGGGCTCACATATCACATACACATATCACATAACATAAGAGAAAAATAGTATATAGAAATCGAGGAAACTACCAGATTAAATCTATTAGCCAATCTTAGCTTAGCTATTTATTTTAATTTTATACTAACTATATTTATAGTTGTATATAGTTCATATTTTATTAACTATTATAGAACTAACTATATCTAAATCTAACGATATAGATAGAATAGTTAGAATATAATATATAGAACTATTTCTAACTATAATGTAACTATTTCTAACTATAATGTATAACATAATTTATTTACATATATATGTATGTATTTTTTTATTTTTTTCATTTTCCATATAATTTCTATATTAGATAGATTTTAGATATATAGTCCTTCTATTTATATATATATATATAAAAATAAAAAAATGATATAAAAAAAATGGAATTTTACTTATTTAATTTAATTAATTATAATATGACGAATATCAATTTAATCAAATTGTAATTTACAATTCGAAAAAATCGAACTATTTCTAAAAACTAAAAACTTTTTAAAGCAGTTCTATAAAATTATAGAAATTTAATAGTTATTAACTAGTAACTTAATAATTTTATTGTTAATTATATTTAATTATATATATATATAGTTATAGTAAATAATAGGTGCTAAGATAAGAAAAGGATAAAGAAAAGATACAATCTAAATTAAAATGAGACATTCCTCTGGTTTGATTCGGAAAGGGAAGAGATAGGACGAAAAAAAAAAAAGAATGAATATCGACCGTTCCACTATTTAAAGTCGTACTGTAAAAATGAAAGGTAGGGGGAAAGGTATATATGTTGGATATACCTATCCATATTGAATTGCGGATACATCAATGATAGAATCAATTTTTTATTGAAGCAAGGTTCATCCAATATATATATATATATATATAAACTATGAACTGATGGGGGATAGACAAAAAAACTAGATAGGAGCATACAATACACTTTTTCAATATAGAAAAAATGATCTAACGAATTAAACAGGTCCAAACAAACAAAAAAAGTAAAAGAAAATTCCAACTGGATCTTGGTATCAAGGGGGATATGGCGAAATTGGTAGACGCTACGGACTTGATTGGATTGAGCCTTAGTAAGGAAACCTGCTAAGTGGTAACTTCCAAATTCAGAGAAACCCTGGAATTTAAAATGGGCAATCCTGAGCCAAATCCTTAGTTTGATAAACCTTAGTTTTATCAAACTAGAATAAAAAAAAGGATAGGTGCAGAGACTCAATGGAAGCTGTTCTAACGAATGAAGTTGACTACGTTTCGTTGGTAGTTGGAATCCGTCTATCAAAATTACAGAAAAGATGTTCCTATATACCTAATACATACGTATACATACTGACATATCAAATCAAACGATTAATCATGACTCGAATCCATTATATTATATGGATAATTCTAATATGAAAAATTCAGAATTAGAGTTATTGTGCCAATGGAAGTTGAAAGAAGAATTGAATATTCAATTCAATTATTAAATCATTCATTCCAGAGTTTGATAGATCTTTTGAAAAACAGATTAATATTAATCGGACGAGAATAAAGAGAGAGTCCCATTCTACATGTCAATACCGACAACAATGAAATTTATAGTAAGAGGAAAATCCGTCGACTTTTGAAATCGTGAGGGTTCAAGTCCCTCTATCCCCAATAAAAAAGGTGATTTTACTTCCTAAATATTTATCCTCCTTTTTTTTTCATCAGCGATTCAGTTCAAACAAAATTCACTATCTTTCTCATTCACTCCACTCTTTCACAACACAAATGTATCCGAACTAAAATCCTTGGATCTTATCCCAATTTCGATAGATACAATACCTCTACAAATAAACATATATGGGCAAATTATTTCTATTATTGAATCATTCACAGTCCATATCATTATCCTTACGCTTACTAGTAAAATTTTTGACTACTTTTTAGTCCCTTTAATTGACATAGACACAAACACTATACCAGTATGATGCATGGGAAATGGTCGGGATAGCTCAGTTGGTAGAGCAGAGGACTGAAAATCCTCGTGTCACCAGTTCAAATCTGGTTCCTGACATGTAAATAATGTATCGGATAGATATTCATACAAATTCATCGTAATCAAGATTGATCGGGATATATTTTCGTTAATAGTATAAAGCATACAGTTACTAATCTAGATGTATAGATATATATCTCTTCTTGGAGGAATTAGTAAAAAATATATGTATGGTTATGGTAAAGAATAAAGTGAGATTATAGCGCCGTCTCCTTTTTCTTTCTTGTTTCATCATACTGTATTTTCTTTCATTTCTTAATTTTATATTTTTTTTTTACATTTATTTTATTCCATTTCTTCACTCTTGCTTACGTTACTTTGACTTTCCGGGGTCTATCTAAGTAAGTTATGTGCGCGGTACAAAGTTCATGGTGCAGAACTCTTTTGATTCATTCTATTGTTTCTGCTCATATGAAATGGATATAACCTTTTCCAATTTTTTTAATATAAATGAAGTTTTTTTTAGGTTATTCATAATATGAATTAAAGTCCGGTTACTTTCTTTCATCTAGAACGGGGCGTAAAAATCTTCATTCGCTTGAATGAAATCTGGAATCGTGTCATAGTCGTATAACTAAACATTAGTTTCTTATTCTTATCATTTAATGAGCATCTTGTATTTCATAGAAATTGGGGGTAATATAGTCCTTACGCAGGGGCCAACCTATCCAACTTTCCGGCATCAAAATACGTTTAAGGCGTGGATGATTATAATAAAGGATTCCCAACATATCATAAGATTCACGTTCTTGAAAATCAGCACTTCTCCAAATCCAAAAAACAGACGGAATTCTAGGATTATTCCTAGGGGCAAATACTTTTATGCATACTTCTTCAGGTTTATCTATATCATACTCTATTCTCGTAAGATGATACACACTGGCTAAAAATCCCCCCGGTGCTACATCATAGGCA